GGCTCCTTCACGTAGTTCTTCTGAATTTCGAATAGTATTCAAGATCCTCTGTTTTCGATTATCTAATAAATCACTTAATGAAAGTAGATTATCTTCCCATTCATTCACAACTTCACTTCCATGATCTCTTCCCGAACCAAACATGAATCTTTCGATTCATTTGGCTCTCACGCTCAGTTACTTATGGGCCATTCCCATATCTTTTAAGGTAATGAGCCTACCCTCTTTTCCTTTCTCTGTTCGTATTCCAAGATATTGAAACTGATACAAGATCAGAATATTCGGAGGGCTCTTCCGACCAGACAAAAAATATGTAATTGTCAGCAAAGTTGTTTCTTTTTTTTTCTTCAAATCCAAAAAATTCTTCTAATTTGATACATAGGTCGTCGATTCAGCATTGGATAAAAAAAGGGCAAGACACCCATTTTTCCAGTAAATGGTTCAAATGATTTTATCGATATGAGTGTTCTATATCAGATAAATTGCCAACTATTCATTTTGAAACCATCTCCGTACTAACGTAGTGGTAGAAAGAGTACTATGTTGTGCCTGTACTTCAGACGGTTTAGCTTTAACCATGTTAAGGGTACCACATTATTGGTTGATAGAGAATCAAAGTGGATTTACCAATGAGTCACGAAATGCTATGGTTCTTACATATGATTTCTGAATTTATTCAGAAGTAATTCGTCGAGATCATGCACCCTTCTTTCCTATTAAAAAAAAAAAGAAAGTGCAGCCGGTTGGATCCAGCCTATTCTTGAAATACACAACTCGCACACACTCCCTTTCCAAAAAAGATCAATACACCAAGCACTACACTTAGATTTATTAGATTTGTTGCTAAAATATCGGTATTAAACCCGAAACTCCCGGCGGATGACCAGTAACCCCAGTAAACGAAAGAATCGGTTACATTTTTCATATGCTCTCCTCTTATAGATAGGACTAAAAAAATCGAACAGAGTTCCTTTTGTATCACTTCGTACCCCTTTTTTTATTGATTTCTTTTTTTTTTTAATTGACCTATTTACCTTATTTATAAATAGGAATATATTCATTTCATTTTATATCATAAAAAAATGTAAAAATGGATTCTTTATCATTATTTAATTTCAATTGAAGTTTCCTAATACTTATTAGGTCCCAGGTTTCATGTCAATTTCGAAATACCTCGTTTGTTTGTTGCAACACTTACTAAAAGTTCAAAAAAAGGTTTCTATTAAATTAAGGACGGGAAGGAAGAAAGCGAGTGGATCTACTAATTCCTCATCCTCAAATCAGTCCTCCCCAGGGGGTATTGTCTCAACAAAGAAATGATTGTAGAAGTGAAGTTTTGGTAGAATTCGAAGAAGCAAAGCAAGCGGCAAGTCGACGGCAATAAAATAAGAAAAGAAGTATTTGTCACGTTTATAGGACTAAACAAAAGGATTCGCAAATAAAAGCGCTAATGCCACGACCAGCCCATAAATTGTTAAAGCTTCCATAAAAGCCAGACTAAGCAATAAAGTACCTCGTATTTTACCCTCTGCTTCTGGTTGTCTCGCGATACCTTCTACGGCTTGGCCCGCAGCAGTACCTTGACCAACTCCGGGTCCAATAGAAGCAAGCCCTACGGCCAATCCAGCAGCAATAACGGAAGCGGCAGAAATCAGTGGATTCATGGTAAGTTCCTCGCACCAAAATTAAGAATAAGAAATGGTTAATGATACATTCAACCAATGAATTATTACTTAACTTATTGTTCCCTCACTAAGATCCATCCGGTCAAAGTAACTAAGAACTCCAAATTGAAGTAATGATATTACTGAATCATCAGGACTATTTTGATATCTCGTTTTTAGTCCCTATCCGTGGAGTCTTTGTAAATCCATACGGTTCCAGTTCTTCCATTTCTTTGTTCCGAACCATTCTTTCAATTCTTCGCCCTTTCTCTTCATATGCTTAACTTCATCTGTTTATCCATTCAACCCACAGTCACAGATGAAACGTAAGGACTTGTATTGAAGTGAAATCCATCTAAATGGATGGAATATATGGATAGTCCATATATAACTAGTAAATATCTAATATCACATATACATGCCTTTCTTCCATAACGTAAACTACCCACATCTTCTATTGAATCGGATTCTAGAATCATTCTTCGAAACATACACAGGATTGGCTTATAGCCATTACATATTCTTTATCATTATTCGCATCGCATCCGCATGGATATAAACAAACGGAGTCATCATCCCCCGAATCATTACATATCAATGCTAAATTGGATTGATCCAATTGAATTGCAATTAATGACGATTTTGGTCAATCGTTGAATTCGATGAAATCAAATGAAATGGAAATGATTCTATAGAACATAGTTTTTCTTTTTGTTTGTTTGTTTAGGCGCACGTCGGAAACAGATAACAATTGTTATTCAAATTATGAATCGTAATTGACTGAACAAATAGAAATAGAATATCGATTGGAGAGGTATGAATAAATGTGGGAATCC